TCTCCTGAGTCTCTATAGAAAGTATCTTCAGCCCTTTCCACAACCACTAATTCGATTTTCCGTGGGGCTATCCAATCTAATTCAGGACCCGGTAATTAAACACTACATTAGTAGTGGAAGGGAATCAATAAATCTTTATATGAGAGCCCTTCCACCACTCATCTGTCCTTGAATCCTAGAGGCAAGGATTTAGAGCACTTTAGCTTTCGAGAGCCAAACTTCCAGATGTTTCGAACCAAGCAAGCAAGTCTCAAGAGTCCTTTTACTTTGTTTGCTTCTGCTGGGGAAAAATTCAGCGAGTTATATCAGCAAAACGAAATAAGAGATTTCGAGTTTTTTCTTGATCAGGCGACACCCGGATTTGAACTGGGGAAAAAGGATTTGCAGTCCCCCGCCTTACCGCTCGGCCATGCCGCCAAAATGTATGATACCCTACAAAATAGATGAAAAAAGTCTCCCTTTGTTTGCGTCGAGTGGTGGATTCCGAAACTTCTTTTTTATTGGACTTGCATCTTGAATCCCGTTTTCTTAAATTTAACCCCTGCCCGAAAAGAAAAAAATCCTTCGTTTTTTGGATTGGATCCATCCCTTCGGTTGTATGTATAGTATCTCAAAAACGAAATATCTAAAGATTTTCCCTCTCTTTTTTATATTGATATTGAAAAATTGAAAAACCAACCAAATGTGGTTTTTCAGTTCCAAAAGCCAAAATTTAGGACAAATTGGAACCATTAACTATTAAATGGGACTGTAAATTCATGAACGATTCTTGGATTTGAATCCAAAATTGTCTTTTCTTAATCCTAATTCTAATTATATAAGAAAATCCAAATTGATACATAACTAATCAGTATTGATTCTTTTCCATAAAAAAAAATCCTTTCCAATTTCCATTATAACAGCAAATAGAAGTATATGTAAACCCCAGAACATAAATTGTTATACAAATATCTAATTGGATATCATATCTATATATGATGACTATAGAGAATTATTAGTAAATTGTAGTGCTTCAATTTTTCATTCAATAGATGGAATAGAAAATGGAAATTTTGATATAGCATAGCACGCGCTGTCCCGAATAGAACTTAAATAAAGGAGGAAACATAGATAGCTATCTACACATGGTTAATAAATACAAACTTTATTACTATGTTACGCCCTTCAATCGTATTCTACTAAAAAAATAAAAAAAGGTAAAATAAAAGTATCTCTCTTTTATGCGAATCATTTGTTGAACAATAGAATACATGAAAAAGTGAAGTGCTAAAAAAATATCAACTCTATATTTTTGATGATTATAATGTCTTTATATCATCGAACAGATGAAATCCGAATCCATTTCTTTTTCTGGTACCCAATCGGATTAGAGTATGTAATATCATAATAATGGTAGAAATGGAATCACTTTTTTTTTTATATTCTATCCAAAACTCCATAAGCCTAAGTGGCATTTATTAATTCCTTTCGATTTTCTATCTGTTCCAAATTCCAATTTGAATATAAAATTGTCTTTATTCCTCCGTTCATATGCATTTCATACATTCCATATACGGGGTGAGTAAAATTTCATGTGATTCAGTAAACAAAATAGAAATTCCATCATTGCTAAATCAATCCATATGATTTGATGAAGAATGGGTCAATAATGGAATTTTTTGAGAAAAGGGAAATTCAAAATGCTCGGGGATGGAAATGAGGGAATGTCTACAATACCTGGGTTTAATCAGATACAATTTGAAGGATTTTGTAGATTCATTGATCAGGGCTTAACAGAAGAACTTTATAAGTTTCCAAAAATTGAAGATACAGATCAAGAAATTGAATTTCAATTATTTGTGGAAACATATCAATTGGTAGAACCTTTGATAAAAGAAAGAGATGCTGTATATGAATCACTCACATATTCTTCTGAATTATATGTATCCGCGGGATTAATTTGGAAAACCAGTAGGGATATGCAAGAACAAACTCTTTTTATTGGAAACATTCCTTTAATGAATTCCCTGGGAACTTCTATAGTAAATGGAATATACAGAATTGTGATCAATCAAATATTGCAAAGTCCCGGTATCTATTACCGGTCAGAATTGGACCATAACGGAATTTCGGTCTATACCGGGACCATAATATCAGATTGGGGAGGAAGATTAGAATTAGAGATTGATCGAAAAGCAAGGATATGGGCTCGTGTGAGTAGGAAACAGAAAATATCTATTCTAGTTCTATCATCAGCTATGGGTTCGAATCTAAGAGAAATTCTAGAGAATGTTTGCTATCCTGAGATTTTCTTGTCTTTCCTGAATGATAAAGAGAAAAAAAAAATTGGGTCAAAAGAAAATGCCATTTTGGAGTTTTATCAACAATTTGCTTGTGTAGGCGGAGATCCGGTATTTTCTGAATCCTTATGTAAGGAATTAAAAAAAAAATTCTTTCAACAAAGATGTGAATTAGGAAGGATTGGTCGACGAAATATGAATCGGAGACTAAATCTTGATAT